TTATTTAAAATTTCACTATTTCAATTTAAAATTTTATTTTTAAATTGAAATAGAAATGAAAAATATCTTCATTTCGAAATTCTCTTGGATTTTAGTTGAGTAATGTATTCTATGAATAATAAATATATATGAAGAATACTCTTTCAATCAAAGAAATATTTCAATTATTTCCGTGTTCGTATTTTGAAAGTAAAAAAAGTAAAAGGAATACAAATGGTAGGAAATTTATTCCAACTGAATTCTTCATAAATTTTCTATTTCGATGAACTGACTCTTACCAAAGTTAGATATGGACCATGAGGAAGAACGGAACTTTTTTTTTATTTTGTTTACCTCTTTACTGTTCAAAGATCAAAGAGAAAACAATTCGGTTATTCCATTACGTGGATACACATTGGGAAACAACATAGTAGTTGTCCAACGAGATACTGCACATACTAAAATATTGTCTTGGGCGAGTCACATATTGCGCCGCTTGTTTTAGTTTTACTATTTTAGAAATTTTATTTTTGTTTTGCTTGTTTTATTGAACCCATTTCATATCATGGTTCAAACGTTAAAAGTCGACGGGTTTTACTAATCCTTTTCGAAATCCGAAGAAGTCATTGATTCTTTCGATCGGGATTCATATTGAAAATAATCAGAAATCTAGGAATTCTAATCGTAAAAGTCGCTTTCGATTATTTCAAATTAATTTAATTGAAATCAACACAAATTAAATACAAATAGATAAAGCAAAGAAATAGAATTGGGATACTATATAATATACATTATCACTATATATATTATATATACGTAATTTAATCGATTTCTATATATATAGAAAAGGAATATGATGATACTATTGTAGATTGATCTATATTAATCTATATTAAATTAACCCGCATTACAATACAACTTTATACACTACAATAACAATACTAGATAGTATGGTAGAAAGAAATATCTGAATCTTTCTACCATACTATCGTATCCCATAGAATACGACTGATTCTAGTCTGCCCATTTCATTTAAGACGCGAAATTTTTATCCTTTTCTTCTCTGCAATTATTGATAAGAAATAAAAAATCAAGTTTAATTCAAATTAATCACCTTGGCTGACTGTTTTTACGTATATTATAAGTAAAAAAGCAGTAGGAACTAGAATAAACAGTGCAGTAGCAATAAATGCGAGAATATTTACTTCCATAATCTCATTGTTTAATTTTTCTTTAATTCGCAATAACTCGGGAGTTAATCCCATAGAGATAATAAACCTTTCGCCTGTAAATTCAATGGGATGCATTACATCTCGATGATATCGAATCGGATCAATATCATGAATAACAATATCGGAGCTATCAAATCGATTCATCGTCAAGAATTGAATAGTATAACATAGGATGATCTTTTATCCATACTAAACTCAAAATTTGATTCCCGATACAATCAATAATTCCTTTATTTATTTATCATTCTTTTCCATTCTTTCTTTTCTATAACCTACCGCCCTCTTTGTACAATCATCTGATGAAGTATCATCTAACCGCCTTTCCACTTACCATTGGTTCTAAACAAACCCCAACAAACAATAGAAGCTCAATGAAAAAAAAAAGGAAGGAGCTAAGTTATAAACTCCTTTTTTTAATGATCCAATCTTCTTGGAAAACAAAAGAAGTATGATAAAGACGAGTACAAATTCCGGTATAAAAAAATCGAATATTCCATCAAATTAACTATTTTTTTATATATTTATATATAAATTTAAAAAGTTTGTTCTTTCAAGGAAAAACCCTTATAAAATAAAAAAAAAAATTCATTACCTCGCTAATAAAAAAGTGATCCTTGTTTGATCTTTATTTTTTGAATATCCTCTTTCATTGGATTAGTAATGGGACGCATATATCAAAAGTTCAATGCGAAATTTGAATGAGATAGATTATTTCAAATTAGTAAAATTTGAAATTGAGGTTACACAAAATAGGGCCCGAAAAGGATATACTTTTATTTTAATCTTAAAAAAAAAGTATTCTATACTATTCTATACACAGTAACTATGTTCAATTTTTTTTATATTGTACAAATTCCATTTATGTATGTACTCCCGGGAAACATACAATACTCTACTCTATTTCATATTTCACAGATCGGGAGTAATTGAAAAAGCCAGACCCAGTACAGTACGGTATCCCGTGGAATCCTGAATCTGATGCTAATAATATAATAATTGTACTAATCCACATATGCCTCTCTCCCATCAATCGAATCGGTACTAGTCGAAGAAATAGAAATTCCCCCATTTGGTTGATGATAAATGTGAAACGAAAAAGAAAAAAAGAAGAGGGATCGCTGTTGGGAATGAAATTATGTTATTTGGACTTCTTTTCACAAAAAATAGAGAGATGAATTGATATAGTTTTTTATTGGATTTGGATTCGTCGGGACTGACGGGGCTCGAACCCGCAGCTTCCGCCTTGACAGGGCGGTGCTCTGACCAATTGAACTACAATCCCAAGTAAA